ACTAGTTGGATTAATGGATCGTCCAATTGGAAATGATAACAGAATGCATAGGTTGTTAGAAGAAGTTCTAGCATGCATATACATATAGTATACCACCTAATTACCCTATTTCCTTTATGGGGAAGAAAGAAAATTAAGGAACCCGCAAATATTGGTAAGACTACAATTATTGTTAACCAAGGAAATTTGTTCGTGGTAAAGACAAGATACGCTTGGACCAAAAAAACCAGTGCCAAAAAATATTTGATTTTTTGGCACTGGTTTTGGCGGTAAAAAAAAAAATGGACTCGGGTTTCTGTAACGTATTAATAAGCTATACCCATGCTGCGGGTTGTTTCATGCCATAAATAAACTCGAACACTCAAGAAATCTGTTGGGCAGGCGGATTCACATCTCTTACAACCGACACAATCCTCCGTTCTTGGAGCAGATGCTATTTGTTTGGCTTTACATCCATCCCAGGGTATCATTTCTAATACATCCGTGGGACAGGCTCGGACACATTGAGTACACCCGATACATGTATCATAAATCTTTACTGAATGCGACATTGGATCTATCCATTTTTGAACGTGATAAAGTTTCAATCTAGTAAATTGATAAATGAATTATATATTTAAATACTAGTACTAGATGAATCGATGAGTTCCTCGAGTTTTTTTATTAATCTACTTCTGGATTGACAGTGCCAAACTACTTTGATTTATTATCTTTACTTTATTTTGTGATAACACGATCATACCTTACGTGGCAGACATGCTAATTTGAATTAATTTTTGAAATTTTAATTGATGAAAATTCTAATTTATTTTATATTATAAAAAAGTATTACTTATTCAACAAATTAGATTGATTTATACGAGTTGATTTTCTGTTACGATAAATTGATGAAACAATAGCGAGTCCAATAGCAGCTTCAGCAGCTGCAATAGCTATAACAAAAATGGAGAAAATGGCTCCTTTTAATTGACGACTATCAAAAAAATCAGAAAATGTTACAAAATTGAGATTAACGGCATTTAATATAAGCTCAAGACACATAAGCGCCCTAACCATATTTCGACTTGTAATCAATCCATATAGACCGACAGAAAATAAAAAGGCACTCAAAACAAGTACATGTTCGAGCATCATCAACCAACTCCTTATCAATCGCGATTCATTTCAATATGAACAACATTTTAACCAATTGGATTGACTAGTAACGATAACGAGTAATAGAATAGAATATAGAATAAAGGAATATAGTGGGAATAGATCGAACTAAAAAAGAATTTCTATTTTATATACAACGTCAAATAGAAAAATAAAATGCATGTGATAGCTCATAAAAAGGTTTTTCCATTTCGTTTCGAAAGAGTATTATTGACGAGCTACAGCAATTGCGCCGATTAACGCAACTAAAAGAATTATTGAAATAAATTCAAACGGAAGAAAAAAATCTGTTGATAAATGAATCCCAATTTGTTGACTATTACTTATCAGATCTTGCTCGATAATCTGGTTTGCTTTTGCAGTCCAAATAATCCCGTACCATGACGTATCTGAAATAGTAGTAATTAGTGAAACAAAAATACTTGTACAGACCACAGAAGTTACTCCATCTCCCACGGTCCAAAGATGGAAATCTTTGGAATATTCTGAACCATTTATGAACATCACAGCAAAAATGATTAAAACATTTACGGCTCCTACGTAAATAAGGAGCTGCGCAGCGGCTACAAAATGTGAGTTCGATAGAATATAGAATAAAGATATACAAACAAAAACCAATCCCAACGAAAAGGCAGAATAAATGGGATTGGGAAGTAATACTACTCCCAGACCCCCTAATATAAGACCCAATCCCAGAAAGACTAAAAGAAAATCATGTATTAGTCCAGGTAAATCCATTATATATAAAATAAGAGATAAATAAATCAAAATCTTTCATAACTTTATTGACCCGGTCAGGAAAAAGAGGTAACTCTACTTTTTTAGACTAGTTCTTAATTAATTCTTAATTAATTATTATTAAACTAGATCAAAACGAGTTCTTAAGTTTTTATTTCAGGCAAATTTAAAATTGTTCGAATTGTGTAATCGTCAATTACTGACATTGGTAACCGACCCAAAGCAATTTGATTATAATTCAATTCGTGACGATCATAAGTAGAAAGTTCATATTCTTCAGTCATTGATAAACAATTTGTTGGACAATACTCAACGCAATTACCACAAAATATACATATTCCGAAATCAATACTGTAATTAAGCAATCGTTTCTTTCTAATATCAGTTTCCAATTTCCAATCAACAACGGGTAGATCTATAGGACATACGCGAACACATACTTCACAAGCAATGCATTTATCAAATTCAAAGTGGATTCGGCCACGGAAACGCTCGGACGTGATCAATTTTTCGTAGGGGTATTGAATAGTTACAGGTAAACGATTCGCGTGTGATAAGGTAATCATGAAACCTTGACCAATATACCTTGCGGCTCGTACTGTTTGTT